ATCTTTTATTAGATCAAAATACCGCACTGTTATTAGTACCTGCTCTACAATCCCATTGGTTAATAATGCATGTCAGTATGATGCTTTTCAGTTATGCATCTCTTTTATGTGGATCATTATTATCAGTGGCACTTCTAGTCATTTCATTTCAACAAAAGCTCAGATTTTTTTTTTTTAAAAAATATTTATTAAGTATTTATACATTCTATTTCGAAGAGATCAAAAAAAAAATGAACGGAAGCAGGAATTTTTTACAAAATACTTCTTTTTTTTCTGGTAATTTTTACAGATGCCAATTGATCCAACAATTGGATTATTGGAGTTTTCGTGTTATTCGTTTTGGATTTATTTTTTTAAATATTGGTATTATTGCTGGATCCATATGGGCTAATGAAACATGGGGATCATATTGGAATTGGGACCCAAAAGAAACTTGGTCTTTTATTACTTGGACCATATTTACGATTTATTTACATACTCAAACAAATACAAATTGGAAAGGTATAAATTCTGCAATTATGGCTTTGATAGGTTTTGTTATAATTTGGATATGTTATTTTGGAGTCAATTTTTTAGAAATAGGGATGCATAGTTATGGTTCATTTTAAAATTTTTAATATATGTATATATACATATATTAAAATAAAACGAAAGTAAAAAAAAATGTTACTCAGTTTTTTCATCATCACGACTTGTTGAAAAAAGGTTATTGAAAAAATAATCTTTCTCTGGTGACGTGAAAATTTTTTCAGTTCAAAAAATAGATTTTTTTCAGTTCCTTAACGAAGAACAAATAGAGGTTTTTTATATTTATGTTATAAAAATTTTTCTAAAAAAGTGACCCCAATGATAAAAAAATTTTAAATAAACCATAAAAAAATATCAGAAAGACTATACATCTTTTTTATTTCCAATTTTTAAGTAAAGACCCAATATAAAGAACACTAAAACAGCAAGAAAAACCTAACCCACTGAATCTTCAGTCGGTTAGGTTTTTTAATTTATTATTATTATTTCTTTTTTTAGAGTCCATAATTAGAAGAAAAGACTTTTTTGGGAACTATCATCAATAAGCTAAACCCATGCTGCGAATTGTTTCATGCCATAAATAAACTCGAACACTCAAGAAATCGGTTGGACATGCAGATTCACATCTCTTACAACCAACACAGTCCTCTGTTCGTGGAGCAGAAGCCATTTGTTTAGCTTTACATCCTTCCCAAGGAATCATTTCTAATACATCAGTAGGGCAAACTCGGACACATTGAGTACATCCAATACATGTATCATAAATCTTTACTAAATGTGACATTGGATTAAGAAACTTGAACATCATTCTTCATCATTTTCGATCTCGTACTTGTTTATTTCTAAATAAACTTTTTTATAATAAATATAATGATATGATATATATAATATATATATATATAATATACTAGATGAATCAATGATTTGATTTTGTAATCAATTTTTTAGATCGACTCATAATATAAATAGGTGGCAAATGCTAAAGATACCAAGATAACTTTGTGTTAAAAAGTTTTTTCAAAAATATCATAATTATTAATTAAATAAGTAGATTATACATGCATGAATAAAAATTTGAATTTGTTGAATACGAAAAGTGAAAAATATCCATCAAATGCAAAACTACGTTTTTCTGTTCTAGACTAGAAAGAAAGAGATTTATTATACGACGATTCTTCTTCGTTTTAACTAATAACCTAATTTTTTTTCATCCGTAATGTATATAAACAAATAGAATCCAAAAAACTTTTCCAATAAAGTTGAAAAAAGTGACTCCGGATATTGAACTGAATCATCATTTATACTACTTCATTTTCGACCGATTTTTTTGACAAATAATCTATAAGTCGTTGACGTTTTCCCAATATTTTCAGTAGACTTCTCTGAGAAAAATAGTCTTTTCTGTGTAATTCCAAATGTGAAGTAAGTCTCCGTATCTTATTGGTCAAATTCAATACTTGAAATTGAACAGATCCCATATTTTTATTTTTTCGAAAAAAGTGATTGAAAAAAAAATTTACCATAAAAAAAATTTTACCCATCTGTTTCTTTTATTCAAATGTGAGACAATTCTTCGATCAGTTAAAAAAAAAATAAAAATGTTTCAATCGATAGGAAATAAGTCAATTACGAATTTTTAATTGTTGTCACATATCCTTAACATACTGAAATGACTTCCCTTATTGGGATTATACCAATAACGATTCATACAAGTCAAATCTTCAAATCGGTAATTGGCCCAAAATAATAGATTTACTTTTTTAACTTTATTTTTTTTATGTTTTCTATCCAAATTTTCGTTTTCATCCATAAAGCGACTAAAATAGTTTTTTACGTTGTTCTTCGTATTGAAAAAAGTTAGATTTATTATATTATTATGATATCTGTTTTTATTCGAATAGAAACACATTCGAACTCTAAATTCTCTACAGCGCCTCGCGGATAATATATTTTCAGGAAAAAACAAAGAATCTATATCATTTTTTTCGTCTTTCTTTCCAATCATTTGTATTTTTTTTTCAATCGATTGAAATGTTATTAGATCAATATTTTTTTCTTGGTATTTTGGATTAGTTTGGAGCTCATTCTGACGAACCAATGAAATAGTCACCGTTTGATAAACCATAATAAATTTTCGATCTTTTTTTAAAGACTGACGAACGGGTTCGATAATCAATATTCCAGTTTTTAGCAATTCTTTTAAAGAAATATCTTTATTCAACATTCTATCCAAACTTATTTCTCCTCTTTGAATAGAGGATAGAACCATATTTTTTGTATTTTTCAGTCGAAGAAGGAGACAATAAACCTTTATATTTGTGATCATTTTTGGATTCAAAGGTTCATCCCATCTCATTTGAAAAAAAAAATACCTTTTTAGAAATAAATCAAGTTCTGTTTCTGTATGATTGTATTTTTTTTTTCGATGTTTTTGTCTGTTTGATTTCGTATCAACTTCTTCAAAATCGAGTTGGTTTGATAGAATAGAATCTTGATTTTGTACATCTGATCTTTTACCTCGTCCGGTCCAACCTTTTTGTTGATTTGTATTTTCTAATTCTAAAAAATCTTTTGCATTCAATGCAAAAGATTCTTTAGAATTAGTTGTATTAATATTTTTTTTTTCGATAACATTTTCATTAAAATGCAGAAAAAGTCGTTGGATTCGTATTAACCAAGGTTTCATTTTATATTGATAGTCAAGGAAAATTTCTGGTAAGAACGAAAGTTTATTCGATCCGAGACAATTGATTAATATTTCTTTATTCAGTCCCATCCAATTCAAAAATATTTTTGAATTGGATGGTTCTTTTTGATAAATTGTGAGAGAAAGAATAGTTTTTTTCTTATCAATTCGCTCCATTCCTGGATTATTTGTTCCAGTTATATTATATAGATGATGAGGGTTGGTACCGGTACCGATATCGATCAAAGTATCTATATAGAGTTTTTTAAAACAAAAATGTTGTTTAATGGGACAATTTATATAGATACTCAGATTTTTATCAATATCCCTAATTTTATCTTCTCCTAAATAATAATTATAGAAAGGACCTAACTGATCGATTAATTTTTGTTTATGTTTATTGTAATTATAATTTTTCCTTTCTTTCTTTTTTTTTAATCTTACGTGTAATGGCGATCCTTTAATACAATTTGTGGCATTATATTCATATTTCAAAATTTTTGAATTATGATCAAAATAGTTTTTTATTACATTATATTTTTTATTTGACAATGAAACTTCTTCATAATCAGTTTTTTTTTTGTAATGATGAATCAATTGTACTTTCACATCATATAATAAATCGCATCTGTAAAAAAGAACGATATATTGATTCATGACTCTATTTCTTCGCCATTTGGATCGTTGAGACCATCTAATTGGAGAAAAATAATATTGAGAATGAGTACTTAACAACCACATTTTCCATTGTTTCGTTTCAGACTTCAAAACTTTTATTCGTAATTTCGAATCGGAATGTATGCCTTGCATTCCAAACAAATCCTTTATTTCACTTTTAAGAAACAACGATGTTCCATGATATTGAAAGAGATGTCTAAACTGATCCAACTTATGCACTTGTATTTTTGAAAATTGGTAAAATAAATATGTTTGTGACAAGGATAAGTTACGAAATAGATGTGGATTTATCTTGCAATTTTTAAGATAAATTGACTCTTTTAGAGTTGAAATCATCAAATGAATTGTTGTTTGGTTTGTTTTATTATTCCATTTATCTTGATTTAATTCACTAAAGAACATGTTTTCAATCATTTTTATTATTGATTCAAAAAAAAGTTGTGCATTAAAAGTGCAAATCTTGTTTTTAAAATTTTTTAAATTTTTTATAAATAATATATATATATATATTGCACTATTTTCCATTTCATTTATTATGAACTGATAAGATTTCATTCTTAATCTAGTCTTTTTTTTTATATCCATTTTTTTTTTTAAAAATTCTTTTTGATTCTCTTTTTTTCTTATTATTTTATTTGTTATTTTTTTTGTTCTATCTATCAGATCGCTCATTTTATTTTCTGCCATTGAATCCTTTCTATAATCAATCAATGTTGGAATGTATGAATCATGAATCATCCAATTTATTTTTGAATCTTCTATTTCTGATACATTTTCGTTTCCTAATAAATTTTTTTTATTTTTTTTTTTTGAAAGGTTTTTTATTCTTTTAAAAATATTTTTCATAAACCATTCTTTTCTTTTTTTTGATATCCTTAAATCCACATCTATTTTTTCGATTAAAAATCTTAGCACTAGAAAAAAGTTTTTTTTTATCAATTTTATAATTTTTTTTTTGAGTGTTTTGAAAACAGGTTCAAAAAAGGAAGGTTGTTTTCGAGGAGAACCAAATGGAAGGTCGGCTTCCATTCCCCAAACAGTTAAAAAACAAAAAACATCCTTTTTTGTTTTTTTTTTCATTGCATCCATATGAGAAGATCGTAACCTGTATCTCCAAGGTTTCAAACAGAAAGGAAATAGAATCTTTATTTGAAGACCATCCGTTAACCAGTTTTTCGGAAATTCTTTTTCTGATAATTGTACACCATTATAGGTACATTTTATATGCATCTCTCTATTCCATTCCTTAAAATCGTCTGACCACTCGGGAGATTGAAATAATAACATACGACTGAAATTTTTAGCTATTATCAATGAAGGTATAAAAAGATATTTTCTAATAATTGATTGTATTATTAACATGCAACCTCGTATTCTTTGATAAAATAGAATTGTTTCCCAGGCTTCCGCTATTTTTTCTATCCGTAGTTTTTCTTCCACTTTTTTATCTTTTTTATCTATTTGTTTTCTTTCCTCTGTTATATTATTAGTCGAATTTTTTAATTGTGAAATTGTACTCATTTTGTTTATAAAAATGAATTTCATCTGTTTCAAAATTTCACAATTAAAAATTTTACTGATTCTGTCAAAAAAAAGAGGCGAATGTGTATTTACTTGAAACAGTTCCAAAATAACTGTTTTACGTCTTTGAGTACGCATGGTACCTTTAATAATCTCTCGACGAAAATCCGATTGTGGCGAATAACGTATCAATGCGATTTCGTCCACTTGATCAGGATCATAAGTTTCGTTATTCATATTAGTAGTAGTAGTCGAAGAATTGTTTTTCTGATCGTTATCCGTAAAGATAACTATACGTTTGGCTTTTCTTGATCGAATATCATGATGATTTTCAGCAATCTCTTCATATTCTTCCCCCAACTGTTGTTCCAACTCGTCGATTAATTTGTATGACCATTTCGGGACTTTTTGACAGATTGTTTTGACTCCAATCGATTTTTTTATAATAATTGATTTTATATTCTTAAATTCGATAACCCTTTTTAAAAAAAAAATTAAATTTTTTTTCTCTCTATATTCGGAATCCATTTTCTCTTGTTTTGGAAATAAAAAAAGACCTTTCCAGAAATGCAGTGTAAATTCTTCAGTTTTCTTATCAAATTGACTAATGAAAGTCAAGAAATGTAGCTTTTGCATTATTAGTAATAAATTTTTATCAAATGCTTCATATCTTTTTTTATTCGGTTGAAATTTTCGGGAATATGTGATAAAGATACCATGAATTTTATTTATCCAAACTCTATCTATTGAATTTTTTATAAAAGGTTCTTTTATGGAGGGTACATAAGAAATATTTTTGGTTATTCCACGAAGGGTTCCGTTCACGAAGGGGTCATATATCTTTTTCAAGTATTCTTGATCATTATTACATAATCGAGTCCTTTTTTCGAGTATTTTTTTCAAACCGTATTGATTGTCTAAAGCATCCATTCGTTTTAAAAAGTCGTTGCTTAGTTTGTTCTTTTTTTGTTCATTAGTGTATCTCCAATGATTTTGTTTTTTAGAATCTATTGTAGACAAAGATATCTTTTTTTGTATCATTTCAAAAAATGTGAACAAACTAGATAAATATGTAAAAGAGATTTTTAGTTTTCCATCACTTGGACATGTATAAAAAAAATATTGTGACATTTCATTTCGTACATCATTTTCTAATTGATCGTTTTTTATATATCGTAATGGACGATTCCGTTGTTGATAGTCGAAAAGAAGAGTGACAAGAGTTTCAAACCTTAACCATAAGAATGTGTTATCTTCTTTTTTTTTTTCAAACGTTAATTTTTTATTCTCGTCCAGAATTTTTTCCTGATTTAGCTTTTCTTCCAAAAAAAGAGAACGATAAGTATTTTTGGTAGATATATCTTCTTGTGACTCTTTAATCCCGGAAGTTTTTTCTATTTCGACTACTTCTTTTTCTGCCTTACGTTTTGCCCTTTCTTCTTGTATTTCTGAAGTTTTTTTCCGTTTTTGAGTACGAATGGGTGAAGGTATTCTTACTAAATAGTAGACACAAGTTATAAATAAGAGAATACTTAATATGCGAGACATATAATTGATCAATTCGGAAACAAGGTTTTTAACTAATCGACTATGGTAGTAAGTATTCGATCCGACGAATTTCGTAATATTCTCCGAGAATATATTGAGGAAAATAGAGATGTCAAGATTGTTAATACTGGTACCTGACAAAATATTTTTACCGGATCGAATACGTCTATTCAATCCATTAGAATTTTTTTGACGTATACAGACATATCCGAATCGAATCCATTTCATGAATAAAATGATACCTATTAACCAACCAATAAAACTACTTGTTACAAATAATATCTTATTTTTGCATCGAAACAGAACAATGTTAACGACTCTGGATAACATCGAACTTGGTAAAAGGAATAGGTTAAAAATTTGAAAAATGTGATTATTCAGGAATATACATGGAATGCTAAGATTACGCATTAAATTTATGCTACTAGTCTTATATCCAAAATCACAAAAATTTTTGTGATTTTGCCAGAAGAAATGAAATAAAAGGTACGAGAACGCTAGTACAGTGATTGTATGAGGTCTACTCAATGCTAGATACA